GTACTCAAGATCCTCTGTTTTCGATTATCTAATAAATCACTTAATGAAAGTAGATTCTCTTGCCATTCATTTCAAAATTTCCATGATCTCTTCCCGAACCAAACAAGAATCTTTCGATTCATTTGGCTCTCACGCTCGGTTACTTAATGGGGCATTGCCCCATTTTTTGTATTTAATGAGCCTATCCTCTCTTCTCTGCTCGTATTACAAAATATCAAAATGGATCCAAGACCAGACCCTTCGGAGGACTCTTCCGCCCAGACAAAAATCTATAATTCTCGGCAAAGTTGTTTTTTTTAATCCAACAAATGCTTCTTTTCTTACTTTATACATAGGTCGTCGATTCAGCCTTGGAAAAAGGCGGGGTGCCTATGCGGATTTTTCCAGTAAATGGTTCAAATCTATTTTCTCCATATTTTATCCATATGAGTGCTCTATATCGGATAAATTGCCAACTACTTTTTTGACACTATCTGCATACTTAGTGGTAGAAAGATTACCGTGTTGGGCCTCGACTTCAAACATTTTAGCCTTAACCATGCATGTTAATAGTCCCGCATTCTTGGTTGATAGAAAATCAAAGTTGATTTAACAATAAGTCGCGAAATGCTATAGTTCGTACATATGATTTCTTAATTTATTCAGAAGTAATTCGCGAGATCTTGCGCCTTTCTTTTTTCTTTCCTCGGTATAAAGAAAAACAAAAGAAAGTGCAATTGGTTGGATCCAACCTATTTTTGAAATCAACAACTCGCACACACTCCCTTTCCAAAAACGATCAATACACCAAGTACTACACTTAGATTTATTGGATTTGTTGCAAAAATATCGGTATTTAACCCGAAACTCCCGGCGGCTGGCCAGTAACCCAATAAAACGAAAGAATCGGTTACATTTTTCATAGGATCTCCTCTGATAAATAGGACTATAACAAAATTGAGAAATAGGACTATAACAAAATCAAAAAGAATTCGTTTTGTATCACTTCATCCCTTTTTGGATTGATTTTTGATGAATTTCCTTATAGATTTCTAATATTTCTTTATTGATTTCTAACTAGAGTTTATTATTCAATTTTAAATTTATTTTAATATGGAATTTGGAAAAAATTTAAAATTTAAATATGGAATTTGGAAATTTTTGATTAGTATTTCAATTCATTTTTGATTAGTATTTCAATTCAATGGGAGTTCCCAATAAATAAATATATATATATATAATGACTTAGGATTCTTAGAATTTGGCCCAGCTTTCATGGCAATTGTGAAATCCCTCCTTTGTTGCTGCAACGCTTTCTAAAAACCAATAAAAAAGGGTTAAATTAGACTAGACTAAGAGCGGGAAAGAATAAATCCGCAAGTTCGCAGCAAGAAAATAAAAAAAACTTTGAAATTGATAGGCTTAAACAAAGGGATTCGCAAATAAAAGTGCTAATGCCACGACCAATCCATAAATAGTTAAAGCTTCCATAAAAGCCAGACTAAGTAATAAAGTACCTCGTATTTTACCCTCTGCCTCTGGTTGTCTCGCGATCCCTTCTACGGCTTGACCCGCAGCAGTACCTTGACCAACTCCGGGTCCAATAGAAGCAAGCCCTACAGCCAATCCAGCAGCAATAACAGAAGCAGCAGAAATCAATGGATTCATGATAAGTGCCCTGCACCAACCTCAAGAATAGTTAATGATACAATCCACCAATGAATTCTGACTTATGCTTAGGATCGATTACTAAGATCTATATGATTGAAGTCACTAAAAACTTCGTATTGAAGGAATACTAGGATTGAACCATCAAAACGACTTCGCGATCTCGTTTTTAGTTCCTATCTGCGGAGTCTTTCTCAATCTCAATGCATCCGATTCTCGTTCTTGCATTTCTTTGTTTCGAACCATGCTTTCATTCAATTCTCCACCCTTTTCTTCTATATGCTTGAGTTCATTTGTATATTTATTCGTCACAGACGAAACGGAAGGACTTCTATTGGAATCCTCATTGAAATTCCCAGTGGGATATGGGTGGTTCATAGAAAATTAGTCAATATCTACCATATACATTTGTTTCATAGTGTAAACCAACTATTCACATCTTAGATTGATCCGCATTCTCGAATCCTTCTTTGAACCTCCACAAGAGCTGTTTTCTAGCCATTCAAAATATATTATATATAACTACCCTAAACCCCCTTTTTTTAGGAATCATAATGTTGTAATTCACTGAACAAATAGAAATAGAAGATTCATTGGGAGTATGGCATAAATGGGCCAGACTCTGGGGTGGGGGAAAAAGATTTTTTCTTTTACTTTTTGTTTTTTACAAAGCATATCGGAATCTTTTTTGCTACTCCTCGAGATCATATATACCATATTTCTATCCCCCACTAGCTTATCTCGCAATAGCTTATCTCGCAATAGCTTATCTCGAGCTGTCCATACATATTAATAGGGATAAGCGAAACAAAGGCTAAAGCTCTTTTCAAAGCTAGTCAATGATGACCCTCCATGGACTCGCCTATATAAGCCGCAGCTAAAGTTGCAAAAATAAGAGCTTGAATACCACTTGTAAATAATCCAAGGAACATGACAGGTATAGGAACCACTGAAGGTACTAAAGAAACAAGAACAAGAACTACTAATTCATCAGCCAATATATTCCCGAAAAGTCGAAAACTAAGTGATAGGGGTTTTGTGAAATCTTCTAGGATGTTAATTGGTAAGAGGATTGGCGTTGGTTGAATGTATTTACCGAAATAACCCAAGCCTTTTTTGGTAAGACCCGCATAGAAATAGGCCACAGACGTGGGTAAAGCTAAAGCAACAGTAGTATTTATATCATTCGTGGGTGCGGCTAACTCTCCCTGGGGTAGCTCTATTATTTTCCGAGGTAAAAGAGCCCCTGACCAGTTAGAAACAAAAATAAATAGGAACATAGTTCCAATAAAAGGAACCCAAGGACCATATTCTTCTCCAATCTGAGTTTTACTCAAGTCTCGAATGAATTCAAGGACATATTCGAAGAAATTTTGACCCTCAGTCGGAATGGTTTGTGGATTTCGAACAGCTATAGTGGTTGAACCTACTAAGATAGCAATTACGACCCAAGAAGTAATAAGCACTTGGGCATGGACTTGGAAACTACCTATTTGCCAATAGAAATGTTGGCCTACTTCCACACCGGATAGATCATATAACCCTTTTAGGGTGTTGATGGAACATGGTAGAACATTCATATTGCCCTCTGACAGAAGTAGAACTAAAAAAGGAATTATTTTGATTCCATTATCTCTTTTTCGACTCGCCTACTTGAATCGTGTATTTCAGATACCAAGGAATCCTCGAAAATCCCCAATGATTTTTCTCTCGTTTTTTTTTTTTAGATTCAGGAAAAGGAACCAATTCCATAAATCCATACATTTCCCGAAGTCATTGACTTCTCTTATTATTAATCAACGATTTGTTATAGAGCTAGAACGGCCCTCACAAATTGCCGAGACTAATTTATTAAGAATGAATCGAATTGAAGCTATAGAGTCATCATTGCTTGGAATCGGAAGATCTGCAAGATCCGGGTCACAATTTGTATCGATTAAACAAATCGTTGGAATTCCTAAAATTGCACATTCGCGAAGAGCCTTATAGCCGTCTTTCTGATCAACGACGATTACAATATCAGGCAACCCTGTCATATATTTGATCCCACCCAGATAGGTTTGCAAGTGATATAATTGTCTCTTTAAGATTGCTGCATCTCTTTTCGGAAGACGGTTGAGTCTTCCCGTCTTTTGTTCTACTCTCAAATTGCGGAACCTGTGCAGTCTCCTTTCTGTAGTGGACCAATTCGTTGACATCCCACCGAGCCATTTTTTATTCACATAATGACACCGAGCCCTTGTTGCAGCCGATGCGACTGAATTAACTGCTCTTTTTTTTGTACCAACTATTAAGAATTGTTTTCCCGTACTCGCTGCATCAAAAACTAAATTACAAGCTTCTGATAAAAAACGAGCAGTTCTAGTAAGATTTGTAATATGCATCCCTCTACGCTCTGCAGAGATGTAAGGTGCCATGCTAGGATTCCATTTCGTAGTCTTATGCCCAAAATGAACTCCTGCTTCCATCATCTCGTCCAAATTGATGTTCCAATATCTTCTTGTCATTTACTTCCTCTTTTTTTTTTTTTTAGAGGCGAGGTGCCCTAAATAAAGAATTGTTCCGACGGAACCTTCTACCGTAGATTGACCGTTGATACACGGGCCAAGCCATTAATACCTTTCTATTCGTTATTATCTTTATTACCAAATCGAATAACCGGACTAGATAGTGAAAGTAAAGTTAAAGGGATGAATTTACTCTTAGAAATCATGAAATCTCGCAAATTAGGATGGATCATGGACTTTCTTTGGGATGCAAGAATCAACTAATTCTCTGTGTTGGAATAAAATATCTCTTATTTCCCCCCCGAATAGATTTTTCTTTTTCATTTCCAAAGGAATGTTGCTGCGTTGCCTTGAACGGTACACAAATCTTTTGAATCCAGTACCAACAGGTATCATACCTCCCAGAACAACGTTCTCTTTCAGGCCTTTCAACCAATCGACACGACCTCGTAGAGCGGCTTTTGCTAAAACCCGAGCAGTCTCTTGAAAACTTGCTTCGGATATGAAACTTTGAGTATTCAGAGACGCCCTCGTTATTCCCAATAGGACAACTCGATAACAGATCGCTTCTTCCAAAGCGCGCGCTGTTCGTTCCGCCCGCAACAATCCTATGAGTTCTCCAGGTGAAAAAACATTAGACATTCCATCTTCTGAAACCAACACTTTTGATGTTATTTGACGCACAATAATTTCTATATGCCTATTATGGATTTGCACCCCCTGGGATCGATAAACCTTTTGAATCTTATTAACCAAAGAGATACGGCTTTGTGCTATGGTTAACTCAGCGCCAATCAAGAATCCCCAAGGAATTCCAAGAATTCTTGTTAGACATTCGTTCCACCCTTCCACCCTCTCTTCTAGGTTCATTGAAATTGAATCAATCGACCGCACTTCTAACACTTGTTCTACTTTTGGAAGACCTTGCGTTATATCACTCGATCTCGATTTTTCATAGATAAATGTAGCTACTGTATCTCCTTCATCAAGGATTGCCCCATAATGGCCATGAACGGTGGCTCCTGGAGTAGCCAAATAGGGCTTAGCGGATCTTATTACTAAAGAGTCAACATGAACAATTATAACCTGCCCAGATTTGAGGTGCGGTCCATATTTGGATATACATACATTTTCACAAATCAACTGCCCAAGGCAAATGATTCTGGATGTCTCTTCCAAATAATCGGGCTGGAGCGAATCCCAATTCAAATTGAATGGATTCAAAATCATGTTACTGCATGGATTGGGATTCGAAAGTTTCCCAATTTCATCCATTAAATAATAGTTAAGTACTTCGAAAGTCTGGTTGAAATTCTCAAGGAGCAAATATTTCTTTACCACGATCTGATTCTGAGTTAGTAATTGGTAAGATGGAGAAAAATGCGCAATTTTCGGCACAATCCCTAAAGGACCCGACGAATTCCTAATTGGAATTCGGAGATCCCTTTTCCTTTTACTTTTCAGTGATTCTTTTCTCACATTGTTGTTAGATTTCAAACCGTTGAATGGACCCATTTGAAAACAATTAGATGATGACAAAATGATAAAAGACTGGCATTCCTTATTTCGACTCAACAACGTACAACTAGTTCCTTGATGTTGGGTAAGTGATTGTTGAATCCTTACCTTGGAAGAAAACGGTTTGAGATTCATACAAGTTGCTCCATTATCGAGGATCAATCCCGGCCCTGCTGGATCATTCCTTTTTCTGTTATACGCGGACTTCGCTAAGTCCATTCGTAGGAAATTTCGAATCAGATCATTGACTCTTACTTCAACAAAGGAAGCATGAACCTCCTCTCTAGACGAACCCTTTTTGTCTTGGGCCCAATTCAAAACTAAACAAGTTCGAACTGATTGAATACTTGTGTGAGAAATTCCTAAAATTGTTTTGTCATTTCCATAAAGGAGATACTTGACAACTCTAAGTTGCAAACTCTCCCTTTCCTGCAAGAGATCGTGGGGGAAAAGCGTTGCTAAATAAATCTCATCTTCTCTTTCATCTGGGCCTACGGGTCGAACCAAAACAAAAGACTTTTTCTTGATAGGTGTGATCTGTTGGACATAGATCCCTTTTTTCCATTTTTTTTTAGCCTTTTTTTTTCCCGTGACTGGTAGTATTACGATGCCACTATGCCCGGATATCTTATCTGTCTCTCCAGGAAAATGGATCTCTCCAGAAAAGATTTTCAGTTCAATCTCCCCCTTTTTTTTCTCTACTCGGACCAATCCGCCTACCCGGCTTCTTATATTGAAAGTAATTCGGGTATCGACTCCAACAATACTATTGTTCCTCACCATTATGGAAGAGGATTCGGTTAATCTATGTACTTCCTTGGGAATGAAAACTCCTTTCTTTTGGTATTTTTGCCTAAATTTTTTGGCTCTTCGAGACTCAATCAAATCCTCTTTTTTGACGATGGAATGCGTCTCTCTAGTCCCAGTCCCATTTTGAGTACTTCCCAAACTGTTTCTTCCGTATTGGGGATCATCAAAATAAGCAAGAATACTCTTTCTACGGAAAATACCATTTATGGGTATTTCCATCGAGATACCTGAACGAGGTATTAGTTCTCTCTCTCGTTCTTGATTAGATTGGAATGGGATGATGCATCTATTTCTTCGCCTCTTTGCCAATAAATCAGAATTTTCGTGGAGAATCGCAGGATAGATGAAATTAGAATGACCATTGCATAGGGATTGATCAGGTCCTGAATAATCAAGAACCCTTCGTACACTTTTACCAGAAGTCCCTGCACTAAACAAATTATATCTCACTTGATCATTAGTCACTGAGAAGCTAGACGTATATCTTCGTTCAGCAGAAAGAGAACGAACATTCATTTGATCTTGATTCTTGTGTAATGACAAAGGAACTCTACCGGATCTGCGCAGACCCCCTGATAATATCCATAAATGACTTGTTTTTGGTAAGAGATGAACATTCCCATATGTGGATTCAGGTGCATGATAGACATCCTTACTCCAGTGCATTTCTCCCTCTAAGTCAGAATAAATATGTTTTCGAACCTTCTCTTTCAAATTCAAGGTAGATGTTCCCGCGCGCATTTCCGCAATCACTTGTTCGGATTCTACATATTGATCATTTTGAACTAAAAGAACACTTTTTTGTGGAATATTCACATTATGTGTAATATCCTGACTCTCAATAGTGACAGCCAGGTCTAGATAACATAGAAAAGCAGGATGTCCATGACGTGTACGTGTGGGATGAACGAAATCCTCGTTGAATTTGATTTTTCCATTAGAGGGGGCTCGTATCTGTTCGGCAATACCACCTGTGAACACTCCACCGGTATGAAAAGTTCTTAATGTTAATTGAGTCCCTGGTTCCCCAATAGATTGACCCGCAATAATACCTACGGCTTCTCCCAATTCGACCAGGTCGCCATGAGTGGAACTTCGCCCATAGCATAATCGGCAGATCCAAGATGTACTCCTGCAAGTGAAGGGGGTTCGAATCGATATTGGTTGTGCTCGAAAGGTTATGAGTCGTTTGACAAGTCCCATCCCAATATCTTGATTTCGAATGGCAATGCATCGCGAACCCATATAGATATTGTCCGCTAATACCCGACCCATTAATGTTTGGATCAAAAGTCTTTCTGTCATCATCCCCTCTCGAGGATTCACAGAAATACCCCGGATGGTACCACAATCTGTTCTACGTACAATAATGTGTTGAACTACTTCAACAAGTCTGCGCGTGAGGTATCCAGCATCTGAGGTTCGTATAGCAGTATCCACAACCCCCTTGCGGGCTCCGTAGCAGGAAATTATATATTCCGTTAAAGAGAGTCCTTCCCGTAAATTGCTTTGAATGGGTAAATCAATCATTTGTCCTTGGGGATCTGACATTAATCCTCGCATACCTACTAATTGGTGTACTTGAGATGCATTTCCCCTAGCTCCCGAAAAGGACATTATATGGACCGGATTCAAAGGATCTGTCATCCGAAAATTCGTATTCATTTCTTGTCGCAAATACTCACTTGTAGCATACCATATCTCAATGGATTGACGTAATTTTTCTACCGCGTGTACAGTCCCATACTGATGGTGTTTTTCCAAAATCAAACTTTGTTGTTCAGCATCTTGGACTAGCCATCCTTTCGAAGGTATTGTTAAAAGATCATCAATTCCTAAAGAAATGGATGTCACAGTGGCTTGCTGGAAACCCAAAGTCTTTACTTGATCCAGGATGTGTGATGTGTATGCCATTCCAAAGTGATCTATGAATCTGCTAATAAGTCGTTTTATCGCAGTTCCATCTATCGCGTTATTGTGAAAAACCAGATCGGCCCTTTCTACCATAAGTACCTCCATATTCCGCTAAGTAGGATTCGACTAATAATACAATAGGTTTGAGTCAGTGATTTGAAGACTTCCTTTCCTCGATCTTGAGTTGTGTAGAAATTAAGGAATTAGAATCCGAGTTGACTCGGAGAGACCCAAATTCCCACGGGTATCATAGAATTACTTAGCTTAGGTCCCCTAATGAGCAGGCCCGGCAAAATCCTTGTATGGCTTCTTCGATTTCTCGATAAAAAGAAATATGGCCAACAGTAGTTCGAATGTAAAGACAAGGGATTTCTTTTTTTAGACTTCTTACTATTAGATAGTGACCAAAAATCTCATGATAGGTACCCAAAGATTCATATTGCACTTCGATGGGAACTTCTTTTGATGCAATAATACGTTGATCGAGTCGCCACCGGAGCCACAAAGGACTCTCTAATTTGATTCGTTTCTGCCGATAAGCCCCAAGTGCATCATAGGAACCACAAAAATAGGGCTCTTTCTCTTTTGTATAGTTATTCTCGTCTATTTTCTCGTTTTGATAGTTTATGCGATTCCATGGATTATACCTATTTGCACAAATACCTCGACGATTCCCGATCGTTAATACATAGAGTCCCATAAGCATATCTTGAGTTGGTATGGAAATGGGATCTCCGATAGCTGGAGACAAGAGATTCATATGAGAAAACATAAGTAAACGCGCCTCCGCTTGAGCCTCTAATGATAAAGGGACATGAACAGCCATTTGATCCCCATCAAAGTCTGCATTGAATCCCTTACGAACTAATGGATGTAAACAAATAGCACGCCCTTCCACTAAAATAGGTTGGAATGCCTGGATGCCTAATCTATGCAGAGTGGGTGCTCTATTCAGCAATACAGGGTGCCCCTGCATAACTTCTTGAAGTATTTCCCATACAATTGGTTCTTTTTCCCGAATTTGACTTTTCGCAACTCCTATGTTGGAAGCAACGTGGTGTCTGAGTAGACCACGAATTACAAATGTCTGGAAAAGCTCTATTGCTATTTCGCGAGGCAATCCACATCTATGTAATGAAAGTGAAGGGCCCACGACAATGACGGAACGGCCCGAATAATCGACGCGTTTCCCAAGCAAAGTCTCGCGAAATCTTCCCTCTTTCCCTTCAATTATATCCGAAAACGACTTGTAAACTTTATTATGACCGTCCTTCATTGGCTGTCCGCGGAGCCCATTATCAAGAAGTGTATCCACAGCTTCCTGAACTAATTTCTCCTGACACATTATTGAGTCCCCTGGCGTAGATCTTTTTAATAGATTGGTAAGAGTAATGTTCCGATAGATAACTCTTCTATAGAGTTCATTAATATCCGAACTCATGAGTTTCCCCCCATCTATCTGAATGATCGGTCTCAATTCGGGAGGGAGCACTGGTAATAGGCACAAAACCATCCGTTCTGGTTCTACATTTGTTTGAAGAAAATGCTTAGCTAATTGCATGCGTCTAACCAAAAAATCCTTTCTTCTTCTAATTTTTCTAGCTTCCCATTCATTACCGGCGGTCTCTTTTTCCCCTAGATCTGTCCATTCTACCAATGAATAATCTATAATAAGTCGCAAATCCGGATCGGCTAATTGTTCTCTGATAGCACTGGCTCCAGTAGAGATTTCTCGATTTCTAAAGGTATTGAAGCCTTGAGTAGTAAAAAAAAGTGGGATGCTGTATTTCCGAGATTGAATTTCATCTTCGAATGAGCCTCGTAATCGTAAGAAAGTAGGTTTTTTAGCTACGACCCTAGCAAAAGAAAAATTGGGATAGGTTCCTATAGGATTTCCCCCCTTCAAAATCGGACGTGAAGGTTTCCTCTCATCCGGCTCAAGTAGTTACACCAAATAAAGAAGAGTGTTCTTGTTCTCAAATTATGTTCTCGAAAACCCTCAACCAAACAAAGGTCTACTCCTTACTCAAGTTCCCAGTCAGGACCAACCAACATTTCATTGATTCATTCTTCCTTTTATTTAGATCTTTGATTTCTATTTTTTTTTTGAATTCCTTATTCAACTAGCGCCTAAATGAAATGTGAAATTCTTGAGTAGTCTACTTCCCTTCCAATGATGAATTCCCCTCAAATCAAAGAAACAGAATTCTTTGGAACTCATAAGGGATTTACTTGTCTATGTATCGTTCAATTCGATCTTTTAGGTCCCTACTTCACCTCGACGGTTATGACCTGATGTCCTTAAGGCCTATATGCGATGAATAGACCCCTGTAACCATGTCATCGTTGCTTACTTGAACAGATTCTAACAGAAATGGAATGGTGAATTCCATGAAAGAAGTCTTTTTCACAAGGTACAACCAGCAATTCCTATGGATTGGGAATCAACCATAGATCAATTCCCTTTTATTTGGGAGTATTAAATACACCCATAATAACTCTGAGCTTCATGGTACTCCTCCCAAGAGACATGTCAGAATCAGGGCATCCCAATCGGATTGAATGGGATGACAGTTTTTCATTCCCAATCTGTAAAATCAGAATTTTGATCAAATCACACATCGCAGTATACTAGGCCTTCTAATTTTTTAAGAGGTTTATCTAAAAGATTCGCGATATAACTAGGAAGACGTTTCAAATACCATACATGAGTTACCGGGCATGCCAGCTTGATGTAGCCCATTTGAGATCTTCGTATCCGAGAATCCACAAATTGGACTCCGCATTGGTCACAAAATTTTGGGTCTTCTTTTTCATCGCCGATGATTCGATAATTTCCACAAGCACAAATTCCACTCTTTATAGGCCCAAAAATTCTTTCACAAAACAAGCCATCTTTTTCCGGTTTAGTGGTTTTGTAATGAAAAGTAGAGGGTTTTGTTACCTCTCCAACTATCTCTCCATTAGGTAGGGTTTTCTTGGCCCAAGCACTTATTTGTTCCGGGGAAACTGATCCAATCCGCAGTTGTTGATGTTTATATCGGTCGATCATAGAATAAAATTTCTAATTCATTCCGATCAAGCTTCCTTCCTATTAATCTGGAAATTCTTCTCAGATACAAGGAAATGATTCAATTCCAGAGCCAAAGATCGTAGTTCTCGAACGAGCAATCGAAAGGATTCTGGAGCATCCTCAGGTTTCGGTAATGCTCCTCCAATGAGTGTAGTCCCAAGGACTTCCTGCCGCGCTCTAATATGATCAGATTTATAAGTAAGCATCTCTTGTAAAATATGAGCAACGCCAAATCCCTCTAGGGCCCAAACTTCCATTTCGCCTACCCGCTGTCCGCCTTGCTTGGCCCTTCCTCTAAGCGGTTGTTGTGTAACAAGCGCATAATGCCCACTGGAACGCCCATGAATTTTATCATCAACTTGATGAATTAATTTCAGGATATAGGGCTTTCCTATGATAACAGGTTGCTCGAAAGGATCTCCCGTTCTTCCATCAAATAGTCTGCTTTTTCCCGGATACTCGGGTTCAAATACCCATGGATTCGCTGTCCGCTTACTGGCTTCGTATAATTCTGAAAACACTAGTTTTCTCGAAGCCCCTTGCTCATATCTCTCATCAAAGGGCGCTATTCGATAATGCCTGTCTAGCAGATCTCCCGCTAACCCGAGCGAGCATTCAAATATCTGTCCTACATTCATTCGTGACGGGACTCCTAATGGGTTGAAGACCATATCAACCGGTGTTCCATCTTGCAAATAAGGCATATCTTGTCTAGGCAAAATTTTTGAAATGATACCCTTATTCCCATGTCTTCCAGCGACTTTATCCCCGACTTTGATTTCACGTTTCTGTGAAATATATACACGAATCATTTCTGGACGAGAACTGGAATCCCCCTTTTTCTGGATCCATCTCACATCAATAACTCGACCTCTGCCACCTATAGGTAGTTTTAGACAAGTTTCCTTTGCAGTGGATACCTGAATGCCAAGTATGGCTCGTAATAATCGATCTTCCGGGGCACACGAAGATTCTTGCATCATCTGAGGCGTTAATTTACCTATTAAAATATCGCCCGTTTCTACCCACGATCCGAGCATCACAATTCCATTTCTGTCTAAATGGCGGAGTAAATGCGCTTCTAAATGTGGTATTTCATTAGTGATTCTTTCAGGACCTTGGCTTGTCACATGAGTCTGAATTTCATATTTCCGTATGTGAAAGGAAGTAAAAATCTCTCCATATACCAGACGTTCACTAATGAGTACCGCGTCTTCAAAATTGTAGCCTTCCCATGGCATATAGGCTACTAATATGTTTTTTCCCAAAGCGAGTTCCCCACCAACTGTAGCAACACCATCCGCTAAAATTTGCCCCTTTTTTATGCAGTTCCCCCGCTGAACCTGGGATTTTTGATGCATACAAGTATTTTTATTAGAACGTTGATACATAAGCAATGGAATGTTTCGAGTGTCCCCATGACTTGATAAAATGATCTTATCGCTATCGGTATAAAGGATCTTTCCCTCGTGTTCGGCTATCGCAGAAACCCCCGAATCGAGAGCTACTTGGCGTTCCAACCCAGTTCCAACAATGCACTTCTCGGACCGAGAAAGCGGAACTGCTTGACGTTGCATATTTGAACTCATTAAAGCCCGATTCGCATCATTGTGCTCGATAAAAGGAATGAGGGAAGCTCCAATCGAAAAATATTGGAAGGGAAAAATGCTTCGAAGATGAATCTGTTCCCATGCGATAGTCAGGTATTCTTGACGGTATCGAGCTGGAACAACTTGTTCTTCCTGAATGCCCGAATTCAACGCCAAAGAAGTTCCTGTGGATACCATAGAGTATTCATCTCTACTTGATGATAAATAAACTACTCGCGCCTCTTTGGGTCTTTCAGAAATTTTTAAAAACGGGCTTTCTAGAGACCCCCCGTGGCCAATCTTAGCATGAATCGCTAAGGATCCAATAAGTCCAACATTGATTCCTTCAGACGTGTCAATTGGGCAAATCCGTCCATAGTAACTAGGGTGGATATCTCGTATACGAAAACTTGCCGTTCGCCCTGTCAATCCTCCAGGACCCAAATAACTCAATTTTCGCCCATGAACGATTTGGGTCAATGGATTAGTTCGATCCAAAACATGAGATAAGGGATGTAGGCCGAAAAACGATTCATAAGTGGTTGTTAATGGAGTTGAAGTTACCAAATTACGCGGAGTCGGTCTAAATTTATGCCTAATTGCTCCACAGAGAGTTCCTCGAACCGCATGTTCTAAACGAACCAGAGCCAATCCGAATTGATCTTGTAAGAGATCCGCTACAGAACGAATACGTTTATTTTTTAAGTTATTCATATCGTCAAGTGTACCCATTCCAAATTTCATTCCGATCAAATGATCTGCAGCTGCCAATACATCTCGCGGTAACAAAAATGTATTATTCTGAGGTATATCAAGATTCAGTCTCTGATTCATATTTCGTCGACCAATCTTTCCTAACTCACATTTTTGTTGAAAAAATTTCTTTTGTAATTCCTTACATAAGGACTCGGACTCAGAAACGACCGAATCACCACCTACACAAGCAAATTGTTGATAAAATTCCAAAATGGCATTTTCTTTTGACCCGATCATTCTTTTCTCCTTATCATTCGGGAAAGACAAGAAAATTTCAGGGTAGCAAACATTATCTAGAATTTCTCTTAGATTCAAACCCATAGCTGATGATGGAACTAGAATGGATATTTTTTGTTTCCTACTCACACGAGCCCATATCCTTCCTTTTCTATCAATCTCTAATTCCGATCTTCCTCCCCAATCCGATATTATGGTGCCGGTATAGATAGAAATTCCCTTAGGGTCCAACTCTGAACGGTAATAAATACCGGGGCTTTGCAATATTTGATTGATCACAATTCTGTATATTCCATTGACTATAAAGGTGCCCAGGGAATTCATTAGAGGAATGTTTCCAATCAATATGGTTTGCTCTTGACTATTCCTACCGGTTTTCCAAATTAATCCCGCAGGGACATATAATTCAGAAGAATATGTGAGTGATTCATACACAGCGTCTCTTTCATTTATCAAAGGTTCTACCAATTGATATGTTTCTACAAAGAATTGAAATTCAGTTTCTTGATCGGGATCTTCTATTTTTGGGAACTTAGAAAGTTCTTCCATCAAGCCCTGATCAATGAACCTACAAAATCCCTCAAATTGTATCTGACTAAACCCAGGTATTGTAGACATTCCCTCATTTGCATCTTGTAGCATCTTAAGTTTCCCTTTTTTCAAAAAAAATCCCATTCATTATTGGCTCATTCTTCCTCGAACCCTCTAGGTTGAGCTAGCAATGATGGAATGTATATTTTATTTACTAAATCGCATGAAATTTGATCCAACTCCATATCAATATCATATATGGAATGTAGAAACTAGTAATGGAGAAAATACGTGTAGGGAGAGGTCAAAAGAGAAAATTTTATACTCAAATTCGAATTTTCAACAGATACTAACTAATTTCGAAAACAGTCCTAGAAACAGAATTCTGTCGATGAGACTTGTAAAGTCTTGTTATAGAATATTCAAAGACATCCAATTTAGGATATTACGACCTGAATTACGACCCCTTATTGGTACCAGAAAAAGAACTAATTCAGGATTGGATCGGTTCTCTATGAATGAGAGTAAAGACAGAATATCAGGAACAGAATAGAATAGAGTTTTTTAGCACTTCACTTTTTCACCGATTCTATTGTTCAAATGTTCAAATAAAGGATTCGCAGAGAAGAAAGATAGTTTTACCTATTTGTTAGTAGAATTCATGGACTCCGGTTGAAATAGGGAAGGGGGGTTGTACCTAGGAAACACACGCAGCTATCACTATTTAACTATCTGCTACTATCCCAGTTATACTTGGGGCAACACAACAAAGGTCAGACCGTGCTATATCAGAATTTCTATTCTATGATTCCATGAATCAGAAGAATTCCCTTTCATAGGCATATATAGCTACGATACCTGATTAGGATATATATATGTCACAATTTCTGTTCTGGGGTTTACATAGAGACAGAATTCTTGTTATAATGGAAAGTGAATTGAAAGCAATTGATTCTTGATAAAGAATGGATACAGATTAGTTGTGCATCAACTTAATTAGATTAAACGCAATTTGAGCTCCAAAAGCCTTTACTGAATTCAAGTCAATAGTTAATGGTTCCAACCTTGCCCTACCTTTTTTCTGTAATGTAAAATCCATATTTTCTCTTTCAGTATAAAAAAAAGGGGGGTTAGTTCTTGATGTTTTAAGATTTGAGATACGCTACAATCAATCGAAGGGAGCCAACTGGATAAAAAGAAAGGAGGGAGGATTCCTTCTCATTTTTTAGTAAAGGGATAAGTAAAGCGGGATTCAAGATGAAACTCCCATAAACATAAAAAAAGGAGATTAAAGACTAGCCCAAAAAGAGGGGAAATCCTCCTATATCATTTTGGCGACATGGCCGAGGGGTAAGGCGGGGGACTGCAAATCCTTTTTCCCCAGTTCAAATCTGGGTGTCGCCTGATCAACAACAACCACCAAAAAACGAAATCCCCCCTTTTTTTTCTGCTGATATGAGAAAACTCGATACATTTTTGCCCCAGCAGAATCGGAATAAGAGAAAACGAAGACGGCGGGTACTTGGTTTCTTCTTCAAATCTGTAGACTCTATTTTATCTCAACCCTTGCGTCTAGGCTAAGGATTCTAGTATAGGAAGGTTCCGCTATCAAGACTTAAGGATTCCCTTACAACTATGTCTACTGACTGAGTTTTAGGTTAGATTGGATAGTCGGGTGGGGAATCCTATTATTAGTTCTGGAAAGGGTGGAAGATACTTTGGATACAGACTTACGAGAGTCTCTGAATGCTCAGACATACAATCCAAGATTGGATAGAGAATTGCCTTTGATAGACTCAGAAAAAAAACGTATTTCGTTTCGGTAACCCCCAATCCAGAATGTAATAGAATAGACCCAACTGTCTCCCAGAGACAGTTGGGATACTTTAAGTATGAGATCAAAGGGGTAGTTAGAGATATGTAATAGGTAGTGCTCCATCTGGATTGTCCATGTTTCTGGGGTCAATAAAAGAAAGAGTGGATCTTACTATTCCTACATAGTCCGTGAATAAGATTCACTTGCCAATACTTTAGAATACCAAGGGAGTAACTGCGTCTCTTACTTGTGTTTAACGCTTATCGATTCTACCAGAAATTTGATAGCTGCTTCTTGTGGGTGGAGGTATTGAATTGATTTCTTAATCGCGTTTGGCGCAGAGTCCCTTTTTGACTCTGCGCCATGGATTCTACTATTATTAGAGTAGTGATCAATAGTGGAAAAATTTCTTGATAGTCATAGAGATGGGGGACATCATTCACATGGATATAGTAAGTCTTGCTTGGGCTGCTTTAATGGTAGTCTTTACATTTTCTCTTTCACTTGTAGTTTGGGGAAGAAGTGGACTCTAGAGGTACGAATCATTGAGTGGAGTTGAGTATTGAAACTTTATCAATTATTTCATATATAGTTCTGCAAAACATTTCTAAAGAAAAACACTTCCATTTAGAAATTCTACTGGAATCGAGTAATAGAATCTAGGAAGAATAATAATAAAATAACCTTTAAATATAAATAATATAAATATATACATATTTCAAGAATTCTCCCATGTTCTTATTCTAGATCTTTAGAAAGTACAACTTTCTAGACTAATTGATAGTGTGGTAGAAAGGGTTATAGAGCTCTTTCTACCACACTATACTATCGGATCTTCTATACTGCTAACTCTAGCCCCCTTTTTTTATTTAATTTTAATACTAATACGTGGGATTTGAATCCCTTTCATTTCTTCAATCATGAATAAAAACTACAAAGTCAAGCTTCATTGAAATTAATCATTTTGACTGACTGTTTTTACATATATGATAAGTAAAAAGGCAGTAGGAACTAGAATGAACAGTGCAGTAGCAATAAATGCGAGAATATTTACTTCCATAATCTCATCGTTTTTTTTTTTTACAATAACTCGGGATCTAAT